CCTCAAATACCGCAGCAAGCTGGCATACATTTATAGTAATACATTATCTATGTATAATAACCATACATTTATAGTAATACATTATCTATGTATAATAACCATACATTTATAGTAATACATTATCTATGTATAATAACCATACATTTATAGTAATACATTATCTATGTATAATAACCATACATTTATAGTAATACATTATCTATGTATAATAACCATACATTTATAGTAATACATTATCTATGTATAATAACCATACATTTATAGTAATACATTATCTATGTATAATAACCATACATTTATAGTAATACATTATCTATGTATAATAACCATACATTTATAGTAATACATTATCTATGTATAATAACCATACATTTATAGTAATACATTATCTATGTATAATAACCATACATTTATAGTAATACATTATCTATGTATAATAACCATACATTTATAGTAATACATTATCTATGTATAATAACCATACATTTATAGTAATACATTATCTATGTATAATAACCATACATTTATAGTAATACATTATCTATGTATAATAACCATACATTTATAGTAATACATTATCTATGTATAATAACCATACATTTATAGTAATACATTATCTATGTATAATAACCATACATTTATAGTAATACATTATCTATGTATAATAACCATACATTTATAGTAATACATTATCTATGTATAATAACCATACATTTATAGTAATACATTATCTATGTATAATAACCATACATTTATAGTAATACATATTAAGATGTACATACCCCCTTCAAATAAAGAATAATGAATGTAATAAAACATACTATGTATAATAGTACATTCATTTACTTACCCCAAGCTTATCATAACCCATAACAATGAAAGTATAACATATTAATAATTTGACCAATCAAGCATATCCCTAACTTATTAATGGTAACTGTCCATATTATGCATACTAGATTGTACCTTCCCTTGTTAACGACTACGCAGATCTCATTCCAAAGTGAGTCCAACTGGATCTTCCAAGTTGCTCAATCCTTCAATAATCCTGTAATGATTAACCTCCATAATAAAATATTTTACACCTTAAGATATTACTATACACCTTCTCCACACAATTGCATGTATTATTCATATTAATAAGACGGACCTCAACTTGCATGAGATCTTACGTATCATTTCACCAAACTTCCTTAATCACCTACCATGGACCCTTAATGAAAAACACAACATGATTAATAATAAAGAAAATTACTTCAAACATGACTTTGCCCGTCACATTCCGGACTCGCGGGCATCCTCGACATCTTCCAACCCCTCCGTACATGAACCCTACTCAGTACCCCAATCGTACCTGTCGTACCACCTACGGATCGGACCTATTCGTCAGTATCTTCTAGGGGGCATTGATTGTAGAGTTACAGTTAATTGCCTTTCACGATACATCTGGGGGAACCGAATCTATGGACCCATATTGAAGAGACGCTCAAAATGCTTTTTAAAAGGTATCTATCCTATGCCCTAAGTACCTGGGTACAAGCTAAGACCACTTAATGACAGCAGATCTACTGGTATTTTTCTTTACGGGTCCTTTCATTAACTTCTCAAGTGAGGGCACTGCATATAGTCCGAGTGGGACTTACGTTCCAGGTTTGCATGCATTCCTCATTATCTCTTGTATGGTGCATTTTAATGAATGCTCGAAGGACATAATGTTAACTCCACATTACTGCTTTTCCCCCCGGGGATTTCCCTAACTTAATTTTAAATTTTTTTGCCTACCCCCCCCTTTACCCCCCCGTAAGAATTTTCCACAGATTTACCTTAAAACCCCCCCCGAGATTAAGGGCTGTGAAATATTTTATTACGAGGGCCTCTTCCCCACAGAAATTCTTTTGCCTTGAACCAAGCATTTCTGCCGAAGCCTCACCACATCTTAAAAATCCTCATATGCAAACAAACGCATAATCATGTGATACCATAATGGTGCCACAATGCAATTGATATAGCCTACAAGTATATAGTAAAATGTAAATACCATAGAGTATTTACATAAGTAAACACATAAGTAAATATACATGAGTAGATTCATGAGTAAATACCTAAGAGTAGTATACCGTTGAATAGTATTAGTTATAATTATAGTTATAGTGTTATAGTGTTATAGTGTTATAGTGTTATAGTGTTATAGTGTTATAGTGTTATAGTGTTATAGTGTTATAGTGTTATAGTGTTATAGTGTTATAGTGTTATAGTGTTATAGTGTTATAGTGTTAGTGTTACAGTATTATAGTTATAGTGTTATAGTGTTATAGTGTTATAGTGTTATAGTGTTATAGTGTTATAGTTATAGTGTTAGTGTTAGTGTGTTAGTGTTATAGTATTATAGTTATAGTGTTATAGTGTTATAGTGTTATAGTTATAGTGTTAGTGTTAGTGTTAGTGTGTTAGTGTTATAGTATTATAGTTATAGTGTTATAGTGTTATAGTGTTATAGTGTTATAGTGTTATAGTGTTATAGTGTTAGTGTTAGTGTTAGTGTTATAGTATTATAGTTATAGTGTTATAGTGTTATAGTGTTATAGTTATAGTGTTAGTGTTAGTGTTAGTGTTATAGTATTATAGTATTATAGTATTATAGTTATAGTTATAGTTATAGTTACAGTGTTATAGTATATGTAGTATATATGTAGTATATATGTAGTATATATGTAGTATATATGTAGTATATATGTAGTATATATGTAGTATATATGTAGTATATATGTAGTATATATGTAGTATATATGTAGTATATATGTAGTATATATGTAGTATATATGTAGTATATATGTAGTATATATGTAGTATATATGTAGTATATATGTAGTATATATGTAGTATATATGTAGTATATATGTAGTATATATGTAGTATATATGTAGTATATATGTAGTATATATGTAGTATATATGTAGTATATATGTAGTATATATGTAGTATATATGTAGTATATATGTAGTATATATGTAGTATATATGTAGTATATATGTAGTATATATGTAGTATATATGTAGTATATATGTAGTATATATGTAGTATATATGTAGTATATATGTAGTATATATGTAGTATATATGTAGTATATATGTAGTATATATGTAGTATATATGTAGTATATATGTAGTATATATGTAGTATATATGTAGTATATATGTAGTATATATGTAGTATATATGTAGTATATATGTAGTATATATGTAGTATATATGTAGTATATATGTAGTATATATGTAGTATATATGTAGTATATATGTAGTATATATGTAGTATATATGTAGTATATATGTAGTATATATGTAGTATATATGTAGTATATATGTAGTATATATGTAGTATATATGTAGTATATATGTAGTATATATGTAGTATATATGTAGTATATATGTAGTATATATGTAGTATATATGTAGTATATATGTAGTATATATGTAGTATATATGTAGTATATATGTAGTATATATGTAGTATATATGTAGTATATATGTAGTATATATGTAGTATATATGTAGTATATATGTAGTATATATGTAGTATATATGTAGTATATATGTAGTATATATGTAGTATATATGTAGTATATATGTAGTATATATGTAGTATATATGTAGTATATAGTATATAGTGTATAGTGTATAGTGTATAGTGTATAGTGTATAGTGTATATTGTATATTGTATATTGTATATTGTATATTGTATATTGTATATTGTATATTGTATATTGTATATTGTATATACCCGTAGTGTATATACCCGTAGTGTATATACCCGTAGTGTATATACCCGTAGTGTATATACCCGTAGTGTATATACCCGTAGTGTATATACCCGTAGTGTATATACCCGTAATATGTATACCCGTAATATGTATACCCGTAATATGTATACCCGTAATATGTATACCCGTAATATGTATACCCGTAATATGTATACCCGTAATATGTATACCCGCGAGTATAAATACCTATAGTGTATATGGATATGATGTAAACCTCTTAACTAGGCTTTTAAAGGAAAAAAGCCCTCCGCTGGCCTTAGGAGCCAACATCTCTTGGTGCAAATCCAAGTAAAAGCTGCCCCGATAGCTTAACTTAAAGCGCCGGTCTTGTAAACCGAAGATTGCAGCCTAACACCTGCTCAGGGCAAAAGGATTTTAACCTTTACCACCGGCCCCCAAAGCCGGAATTCTATCTAAACTATGCCCTGTATTCTTATAGCTTAATTCTAAAGTATAGCGCTGAAAACGCTAAGATGAGCCCTAAAAAGCTCTAAGAATATAAAGGTTTGGTCCTAGCCTTATTATCAACTGTTTCCCAACTTACACATGCAAGTCTCAGCACACCCGTGAGAACGCCCTTTTATCCTTCACCAGGCAAAGGAGCCGGCATCAGGCACAGACCCTAGCCCACAACACCTAGTCTCACCACACCCCCAAGGGTAGTCAGCAGTGATAAATTTTGCGTATGAGCGCCAGCTCGACTCAGTTAGGGAAAAGAGGGCCGGCTAACCCGGTGCCAGCCGCCGCGGCTACCCCGTAGGGCTCAAGTTGATAGTCGTCGGCGTTAAGCGTGATTAAAGTTCCTACAAATTAGGGTTAAACTAATACTTAGTAGTTTTAAGCTTGTTATTAAGAAGAACACACACGAAAGTTACCCTAATTATACTTGAACCCACGACAACTGGGACACAAACTGGGATTAGATACCCCACTATGCCTAGTCGTAAACAATCAATTCACACCAACCAGCGCCAGGGAATTACGAGCCATGCTTAAAACCCAAAGGACTTGACGGTTTCCCACCCCCCTAGAGGAGCCTGTTCTATAATCGATGATCCCCGCTATACCTAACCACCCCTCGCTATCAGTCTGTATACCTCCGTCGAAAGCTTACCATATGAATGCTTCAGTAAGCCCAATGATTACCATCAACACGTCAGGTCAAGGTGCAGCTTAAGGAGTGGGAAGTGATGGGCTACAATTTCTAAACTAGAACAAACGAAAGACTAAATGAAATCCTGGTCATGAAGGCGGATTTAGTAGTAAAAAGAAAATAGAGTGTTCTTTTTAACACGGCTCTGGGACGCGTACACACCGCCCGTCACCCTCTTCGACAATATCCCTATCTAGTTCCTAACCTTTTAATCCCATCTTAGAAGAGGCAAGTCGTAACATGGTAAGTGTACTGGAAAGTGCACTTGGTATACAAAATGTAGCTTAACAAAGCCCCCCGCTTACACCGAGAAGTTATCTGTTAAACCCAGATCGTTTTGAGCCTAAAATCTAGCCCCTACACTCATATGATACCACCGATCCATTGCCCTAAATAAAACATTTTTTTATTCTAGTACAGGCGACAGAAAAACTTCTAAGCGCTTCAGATAAAGTACCGCAAGGGAATAATGAAATAGAAATGAAATAACCTTAAAGCCCTAAATAGCAAAGATATCCCCTTGTACCTTTTGCATCATGGTCTAGCTAGTCTACCCAAGCAAAATGAAACTTTCAGTTTGACACCCCGAAACTAAGCGAGCTACTTCAAAACAGCCCTAAGAGCTAATCCGTCTCTGTTGCAAAAGAGTGGAAAGATTTTCAAGTAGAAGTGAAAAGCCTACCGAGCTTAGAGATAGCTGGTTGTTCAGGAAAAGAGTTTTAGCTCTACCTTAAGCTTCTCAATTACACCAAAAACCCCACCAAGCTTAAGAGCCATTCAAATAAGGCACAGCTTATTTGAAATAGGGCACAACCTCTAATACCGGGTAAATAAGGGCAACTTAAACAAAGTAGGCCTAAGAGCAGCCACCTTTAAAAAAGCGTTAAAGCTTATTTATAAGCCACCCATAATTTCCTAAATCCCCATCAACCCTTCACCGCTACTGAACTATTTTATATTCTTTATAAAAGCTATAATGCTAGAACTAGTAACAAGAAATAGCCATTCTCCAAAATGTAAGCTTACACCAAAATGGACAATCCATTGGTAATTAACGCAAATGTTGTAATCACAGCAATACACCTCTAGAAAACCCTGTGACCTCCTACGTTACCCTTACACTAGAACATCCCAGGAAAGATTAAAAGAGAAAGAAGGAACTCGGCAAATCCTCAGCCCCGCCTGTTTACCAAAAACATCGCCTCTTGACCAAATATAAGAGGTCCAGCCTGCCCAGTGACAAAATTCAACGGCCGCGGTACCCTAACCGTGCGAAGGTAGCATAATCACTTGTTCTCTAAATAGGGACTAGTATCAACGGCATCACGAGGGCTGTACTGTCTCCTTTCTCCAATCAGTGAAACTGATCTCCCCGTGAAGAAGCGGGGATTATTATATAAGACGAGAAGACCCCATGGAGCTTTAAACTCATCACTCACTTCCTCACCTCCATGCCCAACCATGTAAGGAATCTGTGTGATAGTTTTGGGTTGGGGGGACCACGGAGTACAATTTAACCTCCATGACAAATGGGCTAACGCCCTTATCTATGAACTACAACTCTAAGAATCATAAACTGATGTTTGATGACCCGACAATTCGATCAACGAACCAAGTTACCCTGGGGATAACAGCGCAATCTACTTCAAGAGCCCCTATCGACAAGTAGGTTTACGACCTCGATGTTGGATCAGGGTATCCTAGGGGTGCAGCAGCTCCTAACGGTTCGTTTGTTCAACGATTAAAACCCTACGTGATCTGAGTTCAGACCGGAGCAATCCAGGTCGGTTTCTATCTATAAAGTGCTCCCCCTAGTACGAAAGGACCGGGGCAACATGGCCAATGTTTACTATAAGCCATACTCTCACTAATGAAACAATCTTAATTAGCTAGAACCTAACACTTCCCCCAAAACCAGGATAGTTAGTGTGGCAGAGCCGGGCAATGCAAAAGATCTAAGCCCTTTAAACCGGGGTTCAAATCCCCTCACTAACTTATAAGCCTTCTTCTTACACACCTTCTACCCCTACTTTATATTGCCCCTATCCTCCTCGCAGTAGCATTTCTCACTCTGATTGAACGCAAGATTCTTGGCTATATACAGCACCGCAAAGGACCAAATGTTGTCGGACCACTTGGCCTCCTCCAACCAATTGCTGATGGCATCAAACTATTTATTAAAGAGCCCATCCGCCCATCAACCTCCTCACAAATTCTCTTTATCCTAGCCCCAACTTTCGCCTTAACTTTTGCTATAATAATATGAACCCCATTTCCCCTTCCAATCCCCTATTCCGACCTAAACCTTAGCATTCTATTTATCCTCGCCATCTCCAGTCTAATTGTCTATACAATTCTAGGCTCTGGATGAGCCTCCAATTCTAAATACGCCCTTATCGGCGCTCTACGAGCTGTTGCCCAAACTATCTCCTATGAAGTCACCTTAGCCCTAATTATTCTATGCACCATCTTCCTAGCCGGCGGATTTACCTTATCCTCTTTTAATTACCTTCAACAATATACATGACTTATTTTACCCCTCTGACCTCTCGCTTTTATATGATTCGTTTCCACACTAGCCGAGACCAACCGAGCCCCCTTCGATCTTACAGAAGGAGAGTCAGAACTAGTCTCAGGATTTAATGTCGAATACGCAGGAGGCCCCTTTGCCCTATTTTTTCTTGCTGAATATGCCAACATTTTAATGATAAATACTCTCTCAGCAGTTATTTTTCTAGGCTCTCTCCTACCCTCATTAACCCTATCAACAACTTTACTTATAACTAAAGCCTCTATCCTTTCTTTATGCTTCCTCTGAATTCGAGCTTCATACCCACGATTCCGCTATGACCAACTCATACACCTCGTATGAAAAAATTTCCTCCCTCTAACACTTGCCCTTATTATTTTCCACGTCTCAATACCAATCTCCCTCCTCTTAACACCCCCACTACCATGGAAGCGTGCCTGAAAGCTAAGGGCCTCCTTGATAGGGAGGCTTATAGGGGTTCAAACCCCCTCACTTCCTTTAAAGAGATAGGAATCGAACCTATACCCAAGAGATCAAAACCCTTTGTAATTCCATTATACTACTCCTTAGTAAAGTAAGCTAAGTAAGCTTTTGGGCCCATACCCCAACAATGTTGGTTGAAATCCTTCCTTTACTAATTAATCCTCTCGCTATAACAATTTTCCTACTCAGTTTAGCCATCGGAACTACTACAACACTACTAAGTTACCACTGACTCCTCGCCTGAGTAGGCCTAGAAATTAATACCCTGGCAATTATTCCCCTAATAACAAAAATGCCTCACCCACGAGCCATCGAAGCAGCTACAAAATATTTCTTAACCCAAGCCACAGCCTCCGCCCTAGTATTGTTCTCAGCCCTTATTAATGCGTGACAAACCGGAGAATGATCAATCAACTCCCTCACTGACCTACCAATAAATGCCTTATCCATTGCCCTCATAATAAAATTAGGCTTAGCCCCAATACACTTCTGAATACCAGAAGTCCTTCAAGGCATCTCCTTACCCACAGGCCTTATTTTATCAACTTGACAAAAAATCGCCCCAATAATTCTCCTCCTCCAAACTTCTCACCTTATTAACCTAAATCTAGCGATTACCCTGGGTCTCACCTCAATCTTAGTAGGAGGCTGAGGAGGAATTGGCCAAACTCAACTTCGAAAAATCATAGCCTTCTCTTCAATCGGACACCTTGGATGAATAATTATTGTCTTAAAATTTAATCCTCAACTTTCATTGTTCAACTTTTTAATTTATATCATTATAACAACTGCTATATTTATATCCCTCATCTCAATCTCCACTACAAAAATATCAGAAATCTCTATATCCTGAACCAAAGCCCCCGCTCTTACTTCAACAACCTTACTTGCTCTCCTCTCCTTAGCAGGCCTCCCCCCACTCACAGGCTTTGCCCCAAAACTTCTTATTATCATAGAATTGATTAAACAAAATGCTACACTACTTGCTACATTAATCATATTCACCTCCTTATTAGCCCTATTTTTTTATCTCCGATTAACATATGTTACTACCCTAACCCTTTCCCCCAACACTTCTAATTCATTACTCCCATGACGAGCTACAACAAAAGTATCCTTAATAGCCGCTATTACGAATACTCTCGCCCTCACCCTTCTACCCCTCACCCCAACCCTAATTATATTATAGAAATTTAGGTTAAATAGACCAAAGGCCTTCAAAGCCTTAAGCGGAGGTTAGACCCCTTCAATTTCTGTAGGACTTGCAGGGTATTAACCTACATCTTCTGAATGCAACTCAGACCCTTTAAATTAAGATAAAGCCCTCTAGAATGACGGGCCTCGATCCCGTAATATTTTAGTTAACAGCTAAACACTCTATCCAGCGAGCTTCATTCTACTTCTCCCGCTTCTTAAAAACGGGAGAAGCCCCGGCAGGTATTATCCTGCGTCTTGAGGTTTGCAACCCCACATGTTAACACTCCAGGGCCTGGTAAAGAGAGGGCTCAAACCTCTGTGCTCGGGTTTACAATCCGCCACCTACTCGGCCACTTTACCTGTGATATTTACCCGCTGATTCTTCTCTACTAATCATAAAGACATTGGAACCCTCTATCTAATCTTTGGCGCCTGAGCAGGCATAGTTGGAACCGCTCTAAGCCTCCTAATCCGAGCAGAATTAAGCCAACCGGGAACACTCCTGGGTGACGACCAAATCTACAACGTAATTGTAACTGCCCATGCATTTGTAATGATTTTCTTCATGGTTATGCCTATCCTAATTGGGGGCTTTGGTAATTGACTAGTTCCTTTAATAATTGGAGCCCCTGACATAGCCTTCCCTCGAATAAATAACATGAGCTTTTGACTTCTTCCCCCATCCTTCTTCCTTCTCCTAGCATCTTCTACGGTTGAAGCTGGAGTCGGCACCGGGTGAACTGTCTATCCCCCTCTGGCTGGAAACCTGGCCCATGCTGGCCCATCAGTTGACCTAGCTATCTTTTCCCTTCATCTAGCCGGAGTGTCATCTATTCTTGGAGCTATCAACTTCATCACAACAATTATTAATATAAAACCCTCCTCAACAACACAATACCAAACACCCCTATTTGTTTGATCCGTTTTAATTACCGCTGTTCTTCTACTCTTATCTCTCCCAGTCCTAGCCGCCGGCATCACAATGCTCTTGACCGACCGAAATCTAAACACTACATTTTTTGACCCTGCTGGAGGCGGTGACCCAATTCTTTATCAACACTTATTCTGATTCTTCGGGCACCCAGAAGTATACATCCTGATCCTTCCGGGCTTCGGCATTATTTCCCACGTAGTCGCCTATTATTCTAACAAAAAAGAACCTTTCGGGTACATAGGTATGGTATGGGCAATACTCTCTATTGGCCTACTAGGTTTCATTGTCTGAGCCCACCACATATTTACTACAGACTTAAACGTAGACACACGAGCCTACTTTACATCAGCTACAATAATTATTGCTATTCCTACAGGCGTTAAAGTCTTCAGTTGACTTGCCACAATGCACGGGGGGATTATTAAATGAGAAGCACCCATACTCTGAGCCCTAGGTTTCATTTTCCTCTTTACAGTGGGGGGACTCACAGGCATTGTATTAGCCAACTCCTCCATTGATATTGTTCTTCATGATACTTACTACGTTGTTGCCCACTTCCATTATGTTTTATCTATGGGAGCAGTCTTTGCTATTATGGCCGGGTTTGTCCACTGATTCCCCCTATTTACAGGCTTTACCCTACATGAGCTATGAGCAAAAGTACACTTCGTAGTAATATTCCTAGGGGTTAATTTGACCTTCTTCCCTCAACACTTCCTAGGCTTGGCTGGAATGCCCCGTCGCTACTCAGACTACCCGGACGCTTACACCCTTTGAAATACTTTATCATCTATCGGCTCCTTGATTTCCCTTGTAGCAGTAGTAATAATGATGTTTATCATCTGAGAGGCCTTTGCCTCTAAACGCCTCTTCTTAGAAGCGGAACTAACACCAACTAATATCGAATGACAGTTGGGCTTCCCACCTCACTATCACACATTTGAAGAATCAACTTTCTCCATTAAGCTAGCACGAGAAAGGAGGGAATTGAACCCCCATACCCTGGTTTCAAGCCAGACACATGGCCTCTCTGTCACTTTCTTTGAGGAGTTAGTTAAAATATAACATTGTTTTGTCAAGACAAAATTACTAGCTAATATCTTGTACCCCTCCATGGCACATCCCACCCAACTCGGCTTCCAAGACGCAGCCTCCCCTATTATAGAAGAACTCCTCCACTTTCATGACCACGCCCTTATAGCGGTGCTTCTAATTAGTATACTTGTCCTATACATTATCTCTGTTTTGATGACAACCAAGCTTTCTAGTACCAATACAATTGACGCCCAAGAAATTGAAATAGTCTGAACTATCATGCCCGCAATTATTCTCATTGTAATTGCACTCCCATCACTACGCATCCTCTACTTAATAGATGAAGTCAGCAACCCAGACATGACAGTAAAAACAATTGGCCACCAATGATACTGAAGCTATGAGTATTCAGACTTTACTGACTTAAACTTTGACTCTTATATAACCCCCACTAAAGATTTAGAACCAGGCCACTTTCGCCTTTTAGAAGTAGATAACCGTATAATTTCCCCAATTGGAACAGCCACACGAATTCTAATTACTGCTGAAGATGTTCTTCACTCTTGGGCTGTCCCCGCTTTAGGCGTAAAATCAGATGCAATCCCAGGCCGACTTAATCAAACCTCCTTTCTAGTTGCACACCCAGGAATTTACTACGGCCAATGTTCAGAAATTTGCGGAGCAAACCATAGCTTTATGCCCATTGTAATTGAAGCCCTACCAGTCTCAAAATTTTTAAACTGAGTTAATACTGCTCAAAACGCCTCATTAAGAAGCTGTAGGTTAGCAACAGCCTTTTAAGCTGTAAGTAGGTGATTCCAACCACCCTTAATGGTATGCCACAACTTAACCCCGCCCCATGACTTATATATCTGTGTATCGTTTGACTAATCCTCCTATTTCTTGCCCCTAAAAAAATCTTAAATCATACAAGCCTCAACGAACCCAACCCTAAAAATGTAAAAACAATTAGCACTATGTGAACCTGACCATGACAATAGACTTATTTAGCCAATTTGCCTCCACAACCTTACTCGGTACCCCCCTCATTCTTGTAGCTTTGTTAGCTCCATGACTACTTATCCCAACACCTTCTACTCAGTGGGTAAATAATCGTCTTCTAACCTCCCAAAACTGATTTTTGACTTTATTCACCAAACAACTCCTCCTACCTTTAAATGCGCCAGCTCATAAATGAGCCTTCCTACTAACCTCCTTAATAATTTTTCTCTTAAGTATAAACTTACTTGGCCTCTTACCTTACACATTTACGCCGACGACACAACTGTCAATTAACTTAGGGTTAGCAACCCCACTCTGACTTGCAACTGTTCTTGTAGGTTTCCGCAATCAATTCTCCCACTCTCTTGCACACTTCCTCCCAGAAGGTACTCCAACTCCCCTCATCCCAGTTCTAATCTTGATCGAAACAATTAGCCTTTTCATTCGACCACTAGCTTTAGGAGTGCGTCTTACCGCTAATTTAACCGCTGGTCACCTTCTTATCCACCTGATTTCCTCAGCTGTCTCCGCAATTTTTTTCTTATCTATCACCGCCTCCCTACTGACTTTTACGGTTCTTATACTACTTACAATCCTTGAAATTGCAGTTGCCATAATTCAAGCTTATGTCTTTGTTCTACTCTTGAGTCTTTATCTCCAAGAAAATACTTATGGCCCACCAAGCTCATGCCTTTCATATAGTTGACCCCAGCCCTTGACCCCTTACAGGAGCCGCCGCCGCTTTCTTATTAACATCTGGCCTAGCCGCGTGATTCCACTTTAATACGCTTATTATCCTAATAATAGGCTTAACTTTGATATTATTAACTATATACCAATGGTGACGAGATGTTGTCCGCGAAGGCACCTTCCAAGGTCATCACACCCCTCCAGTACAAACAGGACTCCGCTATGGCATAATCCTCTTTATTACCTCAGAAGTATTCTTCTTTATTGGTTTCTTCTGAGCCTTTTATAATGCCAGCCTCGCTCCAACCCCAGAAGTTGGAGAATGCTGACCCCCCACAGGAATCACTCCATTTAATCCATTTGAAATTCCCTTACTTAACACAGCAGTTTTACTAGCCTCAGGAGTTTCAGTTACCTGAGCTCACCACAGCATCATGCAAGCCGATCGCAAAGGGGCACTTCAAGCCCTCGCTATTACAGTTACCCTGGGCCTCTACTTTACCCTTCTCCAAGCTATAGAGTACTATGAAGCCCCTTTTACAATTGCTGACGGAATCTATGGAACCACCTTTTTTGTAGCCACTGGTTTTCATGGCCTACACGTTATTATTGGCTCAATATTCCTTATTACATGCCTACTACGCCAATTACTTTTCCACTTTACCTCCCACCACCATTTTGGCTTTGAAGCTGCCGCATGATATTGGCATTTCGTAGACGTTGTCTGACTCTTCCTCTATGTTTCAATTTACTGATGAGGCTCATATTTTCTTAGTACAGTTAGTACAGATGACTTCCAATCACCTAGCCTTGGTTAGACTCCGAGAGAAAATAATGTTTTTGTTCTTTTCCATTGCCTCCCTCCTTTCAATTATCTTAGCCGCTATCAGCTTTTGAATCCCTTTAATCACCCCAGACACAGAAAAACTCTCCCCGTATGAATGCGGCTTTGACCCTCTAGGATCAGCCCGACTCCCATATTCCATACGATTCTTTCTTGTAGCCATCCTCTTCCTCTTATTTGACTTAGAAATTGCCCTTCTTCTTCCTACCCCTTGAGCCATCCAACTCCCCAACCCCCTTACAACTGTTATTTGAGTTTCCATCATCCTTATTCTACTAACCCTTGGCTTCATCTACGAATGACTTCAAGGGGGGCTCGAATGAGCCGAGTGGGATGCTAGTCCAAAAAAGACAGTTGATTTCGACTCAACTAATTATGGTCAAAATCCATAGCACCCCTGTGACTCCTCTATTAATTATTATATTTGCTATTGTCCTCGCAGGCCTATCTTTCCATCGCATGCACCTCTTATCAGCCCTTCTATGCCTGGAAGGCATAATACTAACTGTATTTATTGGACTTAGCCTCTGGCCAAGCCAATTAACCTCAACGCCCCTTATAGCCCCCCTCATTATACTAACTATATCAGCCTGTGAAGCCGGACTAGGGCTTTCTCTAATAGTCGCCACAGCTCGATCTCACGGTAACGACAACCTAAAAACTTTAAATCTCCTACAATGCTAATAATCATCTCCGCCTGAGTCTCAATCTTCTTTACCATTCTCTTAGCTCCGTCTAAACACTTATGAACCTTAATTACTGGTCAAGGCTTCTTCCTAGCATTCTTCTCCCTAGCCTGATTTTTTCTTCAGGATTTCAACTTTTTCAATTCTTTATTCCTGATTGACAATATCTCTGGCCCCCTATCCATCCTAACCTGTTGACTATTCCCCCTAACCATGCTAGCTAGCCAAAGTAAACTATGCCTAGAACCTGCCAACCGACAACGCGCCTACATTGCCAATAGCACCTTTCTTCAACTTACCACTCTTTTAGCCTTTACAGCCTCAGATCTAATATTATTCTTTATTTTCTTTGAAGCCTCGCTTGTTCCCACTATAATTATCATCACCCGGTGAGGAGCGCAAGAACGACGACTGGAAGCCGGCATATACCTAGCCTTCTACACTATGCTTGGAGCAATTCCCCTAATAATTTGGCTAATTAAATTTTACTCTACACAAGGCTCCCTACTCCCAACTCTAACTCACCCCCTTCTCATTACTCAAACTACAACAAGCTACCCAGGTCTATTTTGAGCCACTTATAACGCAGCATTCCTAGTTAAACTCCCAATATACTGCCTCCACCTATGACTTCCCAAAGCCCACGTAGAAGCTCCCATTGCAGGCTCTATAATCTTAGCTGGCACCCTCCTTAAACTAGGAGGATATGGAATTCTTCGTACATCTCCCCTCCTTCAAGAAGACACCCTAAATCAAACGCTATTAATTATACTGGTGGCTGTCCTTGGGATCTTAGCAACTGCACTCCTCTGCCTCCGACAAACAGACTTAAAATCCCTCATCGCCATATCATCCGTTAGTCACATGAACCTTGTAGTTGCCGCAGCCTTAATCTGTACCCCATGAAGCTACTCAGGGGCAATAGCAATAATAATTGCCCATGGCCTTACCTCCTCAGCCCTCTTCTGCCTTGCCAATACCTCTTATGAACGAACAAATAGTCGAACCATAATTCTACTTCGTGGAACATTACTTATCTTCCCCCTCGCAGGAACGTGATGACTAACAATTGCATTATTTAATATAGCCATCCCCCCTACAATTAATTTCGCAGGAGAAGTCCTAATCATAGCCTCACTCCTTAGTTGATCCCCTGTTGCTTTCCTGATTGTAGCCCTTAATCTAATTTTTACAACAGCCTACACCCTCTATGTTCTCTGATCCACCCAACGCGGACCCCTTCCCAATCATATTAAAACCCTCTTCCCTTACCAAACCCGCGAACACCTCCTATTCCTACTGCACACTCTACCGGGCTTTCTACTTATCTTAAAGCCTGACCTAATTCTTCTGTGTGAATATAGTTTAACAAAAACCCTAGATTGTGATTCTAGCAACAAAGGTTAAATCCCTTTTATTCACCGAGCTCGTCTGGCAAAATGAAAACTGCTAATTATTCATTTCCATGGTTCAACTCCATGGCCCGCTCACACGTACTCCTCTAATCAGTAGTATGATACATGGCACCACTAATGCTAACTATACTATCACTGATTACAGCGGTAGTTCTAATCACCCGTCCCCTCCTTAGTACACAATCAGCTACCTTTTTTCTTCAAGCGAAAAATGCAGTAAAAATGGCATTTTTTGTATCCCTTCCCCCTCTACTTATTCTCATTCAAGGAACCTCATCAACTGTCATTAACACTAAATGATTTGACCTGGGAATTCTACTTCTTCCTTTCTCCCTACAATATGATTTGTATACAATTATCTTCCTCCCTGTTGCCTTCTTAGTTACATGAAGCATCCTAGAATATTCAATCTGATATATACAGATTGACCCTAAAATCAATGTATTCTTTAAATACCTTCTCATCTTCCTTTTAGCCATAGTACTTCTAGTCTCCGCCGGAAACCTTTTCCTCTTATTTCTCGGCTGAGAAGGAGTAGGATTCATGTCCTTCATATTAATTGGTTGATACCATGGCCGAAGCCCCGCCGCTACCGCAGCACTACAAGCCGTTATATACAACCGAGCAGGAGATATTGGTTTCATATTAACAGTATGTTGACTCTTAATAAACACCCAATCCCTAGCACTTCCCTATGTCCTCTCTCTGCCTCCTTCTACCATATTGCTCCTCGGCTTCATTTCTGCTGCAGCTAGCAAATCTGCTCAATTTGGTTTTCACCCTTGACTTGCTTCAGCAATAGAAGGCCCAACACCTGTTTCAGCTCTCCTTCACTCAAGCACTATAGTAGTTGCTGGTATTTTTCTACTTATCCGAATCCACCCCCTCCTCTCACAAAATTCAACAGCATTAACAATTTGTCTTTGCCTAGGGGCCCTATCCACATTCTATGCCGCCTACTATGCCTTAATCCAAAATGATATCAAAAAAATTATTGCTTACTCCACCTCTAGCCAGCTAGGCCTCATGATAGTAGCCATCGGACTTAATCTCCCCTACCTTGCTTTCTTCCACATCTGCACTCATGCATTCTTTAAAGCTATACTCTTCCTATGTTCCGGCTTAATTATTCATGCCCTAAAGGAAGAACAAGATATTCGAAAAATAGGAGGCCTTCAACGCGCCCTCCCAATAACAACAACATGCCTCTCCATTGGAAGCTTTGCCCTTATAGGAATCCCATTCCTCGCCGGCTTCTACTCTAAAGACGCAATTATCGAGGCAACAGCCACATCCCATGTCAATTCCCTGGCCCTCTTACTCACACTTGTTGCTACTGCCTTCACTGCAATCTATAGCATACGAATAATCTACTACGCTTCCATAGTACACCCTCGAACAAACCCCATTCTTCTATATGATGAAAATGATAACCAAGTGCTAAACCCCTTATTACGCCTTGTCATCGGCAGCATTATAACTGGACTAGTAATTTACTATGTCACCCTTCCTGATTTCCCTACTACACACACGATACCAGCCCATATTAAACTGATCGCCCTAATTGTAACAATCATTGCCTTTGCAGTTGCTTATGACTTAGCAAAATCGTACTGAACTACCCCTTCAGAAGACATTACCTTGTCCAAAGAATATGACCCCACATTCTATGAAAAACTGTTCCACCGTACCATTACCGAGATCACCCTTAATTCGGCCTGACAAGTTATCTCCCATGCCCTAGAATCAATTGTACTAAAAAAGTTCGGCCCAAGCCATGCAGAAATTGCCCAAATACTACCAATTGAAATCGTTCGAGTTTCCCAAACAGGGCTAATCAAGACCTACCTCACTGTATTCTTTATTACACTTATAATTGTGGTATGGGTCGTCCGATTTTTCAGGGACTCCCTACCACAACTTTATCCATTTACTAATCAATAACCCTCGGACTAAATTAAACCTACCTCTACCCTCCATCATGCTGTACCATAAACTTACTTTCAGCGTTTTACCTCACACTGCCTCTCAATCATAAATTAACAAATAATTAAAGTGACTTCGTCCCCCTTACCTGTGATATCTAACCCTTTTCCGATTATTTAGCCACACTGCCAATCTTTATCCCTCAAATTTTCCGGGTAAATCTAGTTAAATTTATTGTTAAATTTACCTTTATCCTCTTTCTTACCTACAAAATATTCCTGATTTTTAACGCCCAGTACGCCAATCTGAATTACTCAAATCTCCTAGATAACTGATTAAACCTTCCTTTATCCTTTCTACCCATGTATAAGCCTGATTTTCAATATTAAAATTCAAATCCTCCCACACTGACGCCACCCAAGACCTAAAATCAACTTACCATCCCCGCATCCTCTAATTCCCCCTTCACCCTAAACATACATATAATGTATCCCCAACTGCTTCCCATTTAAGCATGTTTAACACCAAAACCTTACAGCCCGCAATACCCCCCCTCACTTATCCCCCCGCACAACCTCCAAAGCCACAAATAAAGTTAATAATAACGCCCACCCTCCCAAAAACAGAACCCCTCCCCCACTACACAGTAAATCCCCAACCCCTCACCACTCCTTACATCCCGCATCCACCCCACTTATGGAAGATAAAACTTTTACTCCCCCAGACCATCCATATGTGCCTCCCATTAATAGTAATAACAAACCATACACCCCTAAATAACCTATTACTGCACGACTTCCCCAAGCCTCAGGATATGGCTCTGCTACTAACGCTGCACAATAGGCAAACACAACCATTATCCCCCCCAAATATACAAGAAATAGCACTAGAGACAAAAAACTAGTCCCTCCTTTAGCTAATATTAAGCACCCTACCCCTGAACCTCCTACCAAACCTAAAGCAGCATAATACGGTGTTGGATTAGAAGCCACTGCTAAAAGCCCCATTAATAAGCAAAACTCTATGATCATCTATTTCTGCCAGGACTTTAACCTGAACTCATAGCTTGAAAAGCTATCGTTGTTATTCAACTACAAAAACTTATGGCCCCAACAATCCGAAAATCCCATCCTCTCCTTAAAATCGTTAACAGCTCATTCATCGACCTCCCCTCCCCTGCCAACATTTCTTCCTGATGAAACTTCGGTTCACTTTTAGGATTATGCCTAATTGCCCAAATCATCACTGGCCTTTTCCTAGCCATACACTACACAGCCGACACTTCCTTAGCATTCTCATCCGTAGCACATATTTGCCGTGATGTCAATAACGGCTGACTTCTACGCAATATCCATGCCAATGGCGCATCATTTTTTTTCATCTGCATTTACTTTCACATCGGACGAGGACTATATTACGGCTCTTACCTATACAAAGAAACATGAAACATTGGAGTTATCCTCCTCCTCCTAGTCATAGCAACAGCTTTTGTCGGCTATGTTCTACCATGAGGCCAAATATCATTCTGAGGTGCAACAGTAATTACTAACCTCCTCTCAGCCGCCCCATATATCGGCTCCGACCTCGTCCAATGGATCTGAGGGGGCTTCTCAGTCGACAACGCCACCCTAACCCGATTTTTCACCTTTCACTTTATCCTCCCCTTCATCATTGCAGCTGCAAGCATGATCCACCTTCTCTTCCTCCATCAAACAGGATCCTCCAACCCTACAGGTCTAAACTCCAACTTTGACAAAATTACCTTCCACCCTTATTTTTCCTACAAAGACCTCTTCGGCTTCGCTATCCTCCTGGGCGCCCTCGCCGCCCTATCTACATTTGCCCCCAACCTGCTAGGAGACCCTGATAACTTCACACCAGCCAACCCCCTAGTTACACCTCCCCACATTAAGCCAGAATGATACTTCCTATTTGCCTACGCCATCTTGCGTTCAATCCCTAACAAGCTTGGAGGAGTCCTCGCCCTCTTATTCTCCATTCTAGTCCTATTCCTCATGCCAATCACACACACCTCTAAACTCCGCTCTCTTACATTTCGCCCAATCGCAAAAATTCTATTCTGGACATTAATCGCCAACACAGCCGTACTTACATGAATTGGTGGTCAACCAGTAGAAGACCCCTTCATTACCATCGGCCAAGTTGCTTCAGGACTCTACTTTCTTATCTTTGTCCTTCTTATCCCCCCACTCGGCCTCTTAGAAAACAAATTTCTCAAAGTTTAA